AATGGATTCCTCGTCAAGTCAGTTTGGGGGGTGTGGACACACTTGCGCGAATTCGGGTAACGGCTACAAGGGAGAAAGAAAAAGGAAACTGTACCCGACCAGGGATGGACGTAAACTCGTAAGCTACCGAGGGTAGGGATAATCGTCCAGGTCTTTTTGTGAAAGAAAAAAGCCGCCCCGCCGCAGCAGGCGGGTTGCTTCCTCTGTCGTCGCCGGGGAGCTCTTGGCGAGGAGACCTTAGGAAAAGTTGCTAAAACAAACGGGGGAGGAGGATCGACCCGTTCAGTAGAATTCCGAAGAAAGACTGTTGGCAGCAGGTGGAGACATTTCTTTGGCCCTTCTAAATTGCAAAATAAAAATGCAAAAAAATGCGGGCAGGGTGGAGCTCGGCAGAGGGTTCGAGAATAGGGTAGGGTCCTGTTCTTAAGATTCAGATAATAAAAAAGTTCCAAACCCTTTATGTATGCACCTCCGTACAAGTGCTGCGTACAAGTTCCGGTCAGGATGATTGGGAAAGATCAAACCAATTTAAATCACAGTAGTAGTAGCGTAAAGGCCGTAAGCCGGGGGGCGGCCATAACATAAAGCTATTACTTTCACACCTCTCTCTCTTTTTAGATATCTATAGATAAAGAGAGAGATCCGCTGCGTGAGCAACCCGACTGTGCGTTACATGTGCTCTACAGGCTGCACTCCATCTTTCTTCCCCCTTTTTCTTTTTATTTGGAAGACGGGCGTTGCGTTTGGTTCGAAAGGCAAGGTTTTCAGTATGTCTCCAGATAGGCCCCCACTAGTCCGGCTAGCTAGTGAGTGGTTCTTTCGGGCGGGAAGCAGGCCGGGCCCGTAGGGCGGGCATCCCCCGCAACGCAAGCAGCATTGTTCGCCACCACCCGAGAAGCAAAAGATTCTAGAGTCCAGGCTGAAAATACATGCATAGATAGTGGTCTAATGACAAGGCCGACGACGGAAGCTCGGGACGGAGCCGTATGATGCGGAAGTCTCACGTACGGTTCCCTGAGAAGGGAGTGGCTACCTACTGGAGCTTCGACCAATCACCACCGGTCATTTCCGCTTTGGGGCCACCCCTTACTCTACCATTATTATAGGGGTATGGGGTTCGAGACAAAGAAAGATCAAGGCAGCATATCAGCTTTTCCTTTATACTTTACTTGGATCTGTTTTTATGCTATTAGCTATTCTGTTGATTCTTTTCCAAACAGGAACCACCGATTTACAAATTTTATTAACCACAGAATTTAGTGAGCGGCGCCAAATCTTTCTATGGATTGCTTTTTTCGCCTCTTTCGCCGTCAAAGTGCCTATGGTACCAGTTCATATTTGGTTACCCGAAGCTCATGTAGAGGCACCTACGGCAGGATCCGTCATCTTGGCGGGAATTCTTTTAAAATTGGGAACCTACGGCTTTTTAAGATTTTCAATACCCATGTTTCCTGAAGCGACACTTTGTTTCACTCCTTTCATTTATACTTTAAGCGCGATTGCTATAATATATACTTCCTTGACCACTTTAAGACAGATCGATCTTAAGAAGATCATTGCTTACTCCTCAGTAGCTCATATGAATCTGGTGACTATTGGTATGTTTAGTCTGAACATACAGGGAATTGGAGGTAGCATTCTACTGATGTTAAGTCATGGACTGGTTTCTTCAGCCCTTTTTCTATGTGTTGGTGTTCTATATGACCGACATAAGACTCGACTTGTTAGATATTACGGAGGTTTAGTGAGCGCCATGCCGAATTTCTCTACCATTTTCTTCTTTTTCACTTTGGCCAATATGAGTTTACCTGGTACTAGCAGCTTTATCGGGGAATTTCTCATCTTAGTAGGAGCTTTCCAAAGAAATAGCTTAGTAGCCACATTAGCGGCGCTTGGGATGATTTTAGGCGCGGCGTATTCCCTTTGGCTATATAATCGTGTGGTTTCTGGGAATTTAAAACCGGATTTCCTCCATAAATTCTCCGATCTAAATGGTAGAGAAGTTTTCATCTTTTTACCTTTTCTTGTTGGAGTTGTTTGGATGGGTGTTTACCCCAAAGTGTTCCCGGACTGCATGCATACATCCGTAAGTAACTTAGTGCAACATGGAAAATTTCATTGAGAGGAATCAGCAAAGAAAAGAAAAGAAGGGTGTCAAGACATCTATATGACCAAGATGGCCATCTCACGAAGTGGATTCGAACCAATATCAAGCTACTTTCCTTTAGTAGATCTGTCATCCCCCTCATTATAGTCCTCCTAGAATCAATAGCATTTCGTCGGAATACATCCTGTCTTTTCACCTTAGTAGTCCTATGCATAGTCAGTACTATAGCCCCAATCATGGCTACTAATAAAATCAGACTAGGAACCAAAAACCAGACGGAATAGTAGGTATAAAGTAAATTGCCCAATGTTTCCAAATTAGTCCAACTTCGTACCTTTCCGGCATAAACCATATATCTCAGAGAGGTCGTATTTCTTTGGGTTGGTAGTAAAGGAATGCTTTCATTATCTAAAATGAAGAACATTTCCCACCAAAAGATCAGTCCAATAATACCACTCACTGGTAAATAGCGCAATACTTCTTCGTGAATCTCCGCTATTTGAATATGGAACATCATAACAACGAATAGGAATGAAACGGCTATAGCTCCTATATGAACTACTGGGAAGATCATAGCGAAAAAGTCGAGACCTAACAAAAGAAGTAAACCTGAAGTGTTGCGAAAGACTGGGATGGGAAACAAAACGGAATGTACCGGATTTTTAGCACGTACAACCATCAAACCAGAGACCAAAGCAAGGCTCGACAAAACAGAAAGTATCATAGTACGTCGTCCTTCCCTGTTCTAGTGCTTGCATACCCATAAGGATACACTTATATACCCGAATTTCGCCGGATTGTAGGAAGGATAACTGATCATTTGATCAGAAAACTAAGGGAGCTGGGCATAAAGAAACTGGAAAAAGGTTTCTAAGCAAAGTTGCTGAGTAAAGGTCTCGTGTGCTTGCTACATATACGAGTCACGAGTAAGAGGAAGTGGTAACGGTCGATGGATGTTCATATTTGAGTATTTGCTGACGGAATGCCTCACATCAAGGTGACAGGATTCGAACCTATGGCCCTCTGTACCCAAAACAGATGCGCTGACCAGACTGCGCTACACCTCGTCTCACCACCCCGGAGCATATAGATCCACCCGATCGATGAACACTCAAACCGAACTCACCCTTCCTTTTGGGCACAGGGACGCGAGAACCTAAGAAACCTTTTTTATTTTCTTTCTTTTCTTTTTCTTTTTTGATATATTTTATAGAATTGAATTTTAAATATATAAATATTTTGAAAACGCCTCCAGCAAGATAGGGCGACGCAAAAAGCCGTATAGTGCAGGAGCGCTCACATTTTTTGGCTTACTCTTGCACTTGAATTTTAAAATCCGGCCTTTGGACCCTTGGCCCGCTTAGAAGTGGATTCGAACCACTGACACAAGGATTTTCAGTCCTTTGCTCTAACCAGCTGAGCTACCTGAACCACTTTCCTAAAAGATGTTTTCTTCATCGAATAGCGCCCTACCTTACCACTTGACTAGTAAAAAGTGTACTAAAAAGAATAATATATATAGGCCTTTTTCGCTTCTTCGTCAAGCTTTCGAGCAGCTCTTTCAACTGCCGCCTAATCCCCCTCAAGAACCGAGAGCCGCCCAGCCCCTGGACAGCCGGAGGGAGCTTGCTTATAGAAAGAAGGAAGATAGGCCGATCAAACAAAAAGAACGCGCAAAGGTATCTCCGCTCCTAGTCACTAAGTAGTGCTATTCCGGGGACTCTATCCAGATCTATGGATCTCCCCAGCATCCAAGCGAGACTCCATCAAAATCTGCCACTCGTTGGGCGACGCCCTCTTTTCTACGAACACCCCACCACTGATTGATGAACTTTGCCAGTTTTCGCCTCCGACCCGAGAACACAGGGTCAAGCCAAGCCCTTACCCGCCTGAATGGAATTCATATCTCCTTCGTCTGGTCGATAAGGGAGAAAGCCCGTGGAACTGGACTGTGACTCTTCTATTACATTATGGAGAAGTCCATTCTCGTCATGGTCGATCCACGTCCTACCGTAGTGCCCGGAGAACCAGGCTTGCTTAGCTTACAAAGCTAGCTTACTAACGCGAATCTTTTTTATTGATTGCACGAGCTAGCCAGCAAGCCAGCAAAGCCCCCGACGCTTAATCGCTTCATTTAGGCACCTACTGACACTAAAGCCGTTCCACTCGTGCTTCTCTAACGAGAATCACTTCGTTCCACTCTCCCAACAGGCCAGCAAGCCATTCCTAGCGGCTTAGCCCTTGTTAAAGGCTAAAGAGCGTACTGAACACTCACCCTTTCTCACCTGCAGCAAAGGAGGTGGTGACCAAGTGAAGACCTTCATGGCCTTACTACCATGGTATCTCTGGAACATATTTTCTTTCCTCGCTAGGAGGCTTTAGGTAATGCAACGGCCTCTTTCAGCCCTTGCTGGTGAAAGTCTTAGAATGAATGTTGGCCTAGATAGAGGAATAAAAACTAGCTCGACCGGAAGGGAGAGGATAGGCGAATCAGTAACTGAAATGAAAGCTGGAGTAAGACAATCAGTTGGAGAGCTAGGATGAAGAAGTAGGAAGGGGTATTCGAAAGGCAGAAGGGTAAGAGCTAGAAGGCTGCCTTTGAGGATAGGATGGTCGGACAAGGAATCCAACCTCTTTCTATAGATAAGATAAGTCTGTAACTTCAGGTCGAATCACTAGAAGGTATACTATTCTGAGGGTAGGCATTCGCCGTCCCTCAATCGCTTACTGATATGCTTTATCTCATCTAGCCAGCACTCTAAGACCCTCTTTCCACCCTACTGGCTTTAGGTAAGAGTCTCAGATCGTATGCTTTCTAGCCTGCCTCTTTCTTGAGCTGGCCATGGAATAAAAAGTAGATCTCTATCTGATCTGTGAAGTGAAAGACTTTAGC